ATGAGATTATGCCAGTCACCCACTTGTATGTTTTTTCTAGTCTAGGTGTCAATAGGAATTTTTGTACTCTTAATGGAATTTTACACTTATTAAAATTTAAGTCATGTTTGGTGTATTACTAGAATGGTGACGAGGGGCCAGTGTTGAAATCTCTAGTTTTGGGGTTTGCTAGGGTTGAGTAAATATTGGTTGGGGGAAAGGGGGTTTGGCTTAAAAAAGGGTATCAATTCAGACCATGTCCGAGAAAACATTAACAATATGCTTAAGGAGATTACCTATGAGGATAAATGACACTTGAATAGAGAAGTCCAGCTACACGAATAAGCTGACCTTCATGCCTTGACGGCTATGGTGAGTCACAGCATACCGAAAAATAAAAGATACCAAAGGCACGAGACCACAGTTATGTTGGGCATGGGCTGATTAGACCCGTACCATCGAGATGTCTTATTTAAGGGGAACGTATGGACGATAAAACATTCTATGGCCCTGAAGTAAGAACCAGATGTCTGATAAAGTTTCAGGTTAGTCACCCCCAAGTTTGAATGGGCCCGGAGCGAGCAGAGGGGCAGAGGTGGGCGGGTTGCTGGTTTCTCGGAGGATGGTAGATATATAGACCAACTGGGGAAGGGGATAGACATATGGAAAAGCAGGAGTATGACTAAAATGGTGTATGCACGATAACGCAGATGGTTTGAGAGACATTAATATTAAGTAGACAAGAATATGCATGCTGTAGTTAAGTTATGTGGATAAAACATTATATGTCTGAGAGCATTAATTAAATAGTACATGCTTATATGCTAGGGGAATATAATTTAATGCACGATATACATAAATGTAATATGGACTAGATAAATTTATGTACAAGAAGTAGTTTAACAAGAATTTCAGCTTTGGGTGCTGACGGTGAGGGTTAACCCTCTTTCTTGAGCGTGCCCTAAGAAGATTTATTCTTCATTTCTGGCTTACAAAACCAAAGTAATATTTATACTATTAGGACATTAAGTAAATTTTAGGACGCTGTCTTCAATTATGCTTGCGATTGGTATGAAGATTACAATAATAGCGAAGTATAGAATGGAGGCGATTTGCCCAATAATGATGAAAGGGTATTCTACTGGTTGGCCCCCAATTCATGTTAGTAAGAGGAGGTCTGCTACTAGGGTTCAGTAAAGGGCTTGTGTGATAGGGCGGAAGATTATGGTTCGTAGTTTTGACGTGTGAAGGAGTGGCAGGGTGGCGAGAATTAGGATAGAGAGAATAAGGGCAAGTACGCCTCCTAATTTATTGGGGATGGATCGTAGGATTGCGTAGGCGAATAGGAAGTATCATTCTGGTTTAATGTGTGCGGGAGTATTAAGTGGATTTGCAGGAGTGTAATTATCTGGGTCTCCGAGAATATCTGGGAAAAACAATACTAAAATTATGAGAGCAATTAATAGTAGGAATACTCCGAGAAGGTCTTTGATTGTGTAGTAGGGGTGGAATGGAATTTTGTCTGCGTCTGAATTAAGGCCGGTAGGGTTGTTGGAGCCGGTTTCGTGGAGGAATAGAAGGTGGACTACCACTAGGGCTGTGATGATGAAGGGGAGGATAAAGTGGAATGCGAAGAATCGTGTGAGGGTGGCTTTGTCTACAGAGAAACCACCTCAGATTCATTCTACTAGGGTAGTGCCGATGTAAGGGATAGCTGATAGGAGGTTAGTAATAACTGTAGCGCCTCAAAAGGATATTTGGCCTCATGGGAGTACGTAGCCTATAAATGCTGTTGCTATTACTGTAAATAGGAGAACAATACCTAAATTTCATGTCTCTACTATAACGTATGATCCGTAGTAGATTCCCCGCCCTACGTGGAGGAATAGGCAGATAAAGAATATTGAAGCTCCATTGGCGTGGAGGTAGCGAATTAGTCAGCCGTAGTTAACATCCCGGCAGATGTGAGTTACTGATGAGAATGCAGTTGTGGTGTCTGATGTGTAATGTATGGCTAGGAATAGACCGGTTAAGATTTGAATAATAAGGCAAAGGCCGAGGAGGGATCCAAAGTTTCATCAGGATGAGATGTTTGAGGGGGCAGGGAGATCAATGAACGCATGGTTGATGATTTTTATTAGTGGGTGACTCTTACGTATGATTGTCATTAGGGTTTCTATAGTTGAATAACAACGATGATTTTTCATGTCATTGGTCATAGGTAGTATCTATGTAGAAATTATGACAGAATCTATTTTCATTTTAAGCTCATTAATTGCTCTAGGTTGTTTGGGCACATCGTTGAAGCCCTCACCTATCTATGGGGGGATGTGTTTAATTGTTAGTGGGTGTGCTGGTTGTTTGGTGATATTAGGGTTTGGGGGGTCTTTTTTAGGGTTAATGGTGTTTTTAATTTATCTAGGGGGGATGATGGTTGTTTTTGGTTATACAACTGCTATGTCGGCTGAGGAGTACCCGGAAACATGAGTATCTAGTTGACTGGTATTTGGGATTATGGTCATAAGTATACTCATAGAATTAGGGATAATATTTGTGACGAAGTATTACGAGGGCGTAGGGTTGATGTTGAGTTTTGATAGCATGGGAGGTTGAATTGTTTATGATAGTGACGAGTTGGGGTTAATAGGGGAAGGGGGAGCTGGTGTTGCGGCTTTATATAGTTGCTCGGCTTGATTAATGGTGGTTTCTGGATGGACCTTGTTAATGGGGGTGCTTATCATTATTGAGATTACTCGGGGAAACTAATAATGAGGATAGGAATTGTTAGTAGAGTAATTAAGAAAGATAAAAAATACAGTTTAATTAGGCCTTTTTGATTTGCTACTGTTTGGGATGCTTGGGTGTTAATAAGTGAGATTGTCTTAGGGATTGCTTTTTCTAACCAGGTGAGGTCAAGGGTGGCTAGGGTGGTGTTGAAGCTTATTGTCAGGTATTTTGCCGGGAGAAGGCGGTGTAGTGTAAGTGTGAAGAAGCCTAGAGAGGTGGAGAATGCGTTTTGTGGTGTTTGGAAGCTTGTTTTTAGGTTGAGAGTTAAATTATTGAGTTCTAGGGCGATAGAAAATCCTAGGATTGTAATGATTATAGCAGCAGTTTTTAGATATCAGGGCATTGTTATGACTTGTACAGTGGTGATTGGGATATTATAAAAGATAATGTAGCCGGCGAATATGCTGCCCAAGGCTAAGCGCTTAATGGGGTTAATAAGTGTGGGGTTATCTTCATTTAGGGTAATTAGTGGAGTGAATCGGGGTTTTGATATGAGGGCAAAGAAGATAATTCGTATGCTATAGACAGCTGTTAGGGATGTGGCTAGGAGTGTAATTAGGAGGGCTCAGGCGTTTGTATAGCAGGTATTTGCGGCTTCAATGATTAAGTCTTTAGAGTAAAAGCCTGTGAGGAAGGGGACTCCTGTTAGAGCTAAGCTGCCGATTGTTAGGCATGAGGATGTGAATGGGAGAGCTTTTAGGAGGCCTCCTATTTTTCGGATATCTTGTTCGTCATTTAGGCTGTGGATAATTGATCCAGAACACAGAAATAGCATGGCTTTAAAGAATGCGTGGGTGCAAATGTGTAGGAAGGCAAGGTAGGGTTGATTAATTCCGAGGGTAACTATTATAAGACCTAGTTGGCTTGATGTGGAGAAGGCTACAATTTTTTTAATGTCATTTTGGGTGAGAGCGCAAATTGCTGTAAATAGGGTGGTTAGCGATCCAATGCATAATATTATAGTCAGGGCCGTACTATTGCTAGAGATTATGGGGTGAAATCGGATTAGAAGGAAGATTCCTGCTACTACTATGGTGCTAGAGTGAAGTAGGGCTGATACTGGGGTGGGACCTTCTATAGCTGAGGGCAGTCATGGGTGAAGTCCGAATTGGGCGGATTTTCCTGCTGCGGCAATAAGGAGACCTAGCAGAGGAAGCAGGCTTTTATTATCTATTATAAAAATTTGTTGAAATTCCCATGAGTTATTATTTAAGCATAGTCATGCTATTGTAGCAATGAAGCCAATATCGCCAATACGGTTATATAAGACTGCCTGTAGGGCTGCGGTATTAGCATCTGGGCGAGCGTACCATCAAGCAATTAAGAGAAAGGATATAACCCCGACGCCTTCCCAGCCAATAAAGAGTTGGAACATATTGTTGGCTGAGGTGAGGATAATTATAGTAATTAGGAAAATAAGTAGGTATTTAATAAAGCGGTCTAGGTGGGGGTCTGAATGTATATATCAGGAGGAGAACTCTATGATTGATCAGGTTACAAAGAGGGCGACAGGTAGGAAGATGATACAGAAGAAGTCAAACTTTAGGTTAACAGAGAGTTTGATAGTATTAATAGTTAGTCAGTGTCAATTGGTGACAAGGAGTTCGGTGTTAGAGTGGAATAGAATGCATATGGGGATAAGGCTGAGTCAAAAGGTGAGTTTAATTAGTGATGTGACGTGTGAGGGGAAGTTTGTTGTTTTATAGTAGTTAGTTATGGTTATTGCAATAGGGGAGGCCAGGAGTAGGAGGATCAGGATAATGGTAGAGGCAATAGAGTTAATTACTTTCATTTGGAGTTGCACCAAGTTTTTGGTTCCTAAGACCAACGGATTACTTCTATCCTATAAAAGTAAGAAAGCCATACTGTTATATATGGGGGCATGAGTTAGCAGCTCTTGCATTCTTTCTTGGTAAAAAAAGAGTTTTAACTCATATCTTCAGATTCACAGTCTGATGTTTTAATAAACTATATTTACACAGGGGGGTCCCTAGGATTAGTTTAGGGTTAATTGTTAGAAGGGTCAGAGGGGCAATGTGGAGTATTATGAGAGTAAGTTCTCGGGTGTGAGATGGGTAGAGATTTTTGACATGGGCTGAGAGTTTTCCCCGTTGAGTAGTGATTAGTATATATAGGGAGTATAGGGCTGTGATAAGAATATTAACTCCTACTAGGATAATGGTTAAATTAGACCAGGAGAATAGGGAGACTGAGATTAGAAGTTCTCCGACTAGGTTGATTGAGGGGGGTAAGGCTAGGTTTGCTAGGTTTCCAAGGAGTCAAAATAGAGCTATTAGTGGGAAGGCCATTTGAAGACCTCGTGCAAGAATTATGGTTCGGGTGTGAGTTCGTTCGTAATTAGTATTAGCTAGGCAGAATAGTAATGAAGATGTGAGACCGTGCGCAATTATTAGTGCTGAGGCACCCATAAAGCTTCAGGGGGTTTGGATTATAATGGCTGCGATCACTAATGCCATGTGGCTGACTGAAGAGTAGGCAATCAGAGATTTTAGGTCTGTCTGTCGCAGGCAGATGGAGCTAGTTATGATCATGCCTCATAAAGAGAGTAGGATGAAGGGGTAGGCCATAAATTTTGTTAGGGGGTCAAGGATAATTGAGATTCGAATTATCCCATAGCCGCCTAGTTTTAGTAAGATGGCCGCTAAGATTATAGACCCTGCGATGGGGGCTTCTACGTGGGCTTTGGGGAGTCATAGGTGGACCCCATATAGGGGTATCTTAACTATAAAGGCTATCATACATGCAAGTCATAAGATATGGTTTGATCATGATGGGCTAAGGGAGTGAGAGGAGAGGGATAAGAGAAGAATGTTTAAAGATCCTAGTGAGGAATGCATGTTGATGAGGGCGATTAGTAGTGGGATTGATCCAATTAGGGTGTAGAACAGGAAGTAAAGTCCTGCGTTTAAACGTTCTGTTTGATTGCCCCATCGAGTGATAATAATGAGGGTGGGGATGAGTGTAGCTTCAAATAAGATATAAAATAAGATCAGTTCGCTTGCTGTAAATGTAGCAACTAGGAGGAGTTGTAGGGTGACTAATAAGGAGACATAAAGTTTTTTGTTAAAATCAGTTTCGCTTTTTAGGTGATTTTGGCTGGCTAGGAGTGTTAATGGAAGGAGTCAGATTGTTAGTATGACTAATGGTGAGGAAATTGGGTCGGTGTAAAATGTTGGGGAAAGTCCTGTACCTGCTTCGTTTATTTGTCACAGTGTTGGTATGGCGAGGATATTAATTATAAAGCTGTAGATAGTGACGTTGGTTCATATGTTTTTTATAGGTGACAGTCAAGTCAGGGGGAGTAATATTAAAGAGGGGATTATAATTTTTAACATTGTAGAAGGTTCAGGTTTTGTACATAGTCTGTACCGTATGTGGTTGAAATTTTAACCAGTAGGGCTAAGCCTACTGCTGCTTCACAGGCTGCGAACACTAGGATTACAATGGGGATTGAGAATATAATTATGGAGTGGGTGTTAAGCGAGGTAATGGCCGTTATAATAAATAGGGACAGCATCATGCCCTCTAAGCATAGGAGGGTAGATATTAGGTGGGATCGAAATATGAGGGTTCCAGTGAGAGAGAAGATAAAGGCCAAGATAATATTAAAGACTGTGGTTATCATGCTGGTAATTATGGCTAGTATCATAATCTAATGAGTCGAAATCATTTATTTTTATTAAACTAATTACCAGAGTTACTCCGTTCATTCTAGGCCCTTTTGACTTCATTCATAGGCTAAACCTAGGCCCAAAATGGTTAGAAATGCGAAGGAGATAATTAGTGTGGTGTGAAGTGTGGTAAGTTGTATTGCTCAGGGCAGAGGGAGGAGAAGGGCGATTTCTAAATCAAATAGGAGAAAGGTAATAGCTACTAGGAAAAATTTTATAGAGAAGGGCAGACGGGCGGAGCTTATAGGATCAAATCCGCATTCATAAGGCCCTGCTTTTTCTGTATAAACATTAAGTTGTGGTAACCAGAAGGCAATTGAGATAAGCAGAGCAGACAGTAGGATGTTGATGGAGATGGCTAAGATGAGGTTTATTACTTCCTTCTAGGTCGGGGCTAGATCTAACTGATTGGAAGTCAGTTGTACTGATTATACTAAGGAGGTATGAGCCTCATCAATAGATAGATACATAAAGGAACAGTCAAACAACGTCTACGAAATGTCAATATCAGGCTGCTGCTTCAAACCCGAAGTGGTGTTTGGATGTAAAATGGAATTTTAGTTGTCGTAGAAGACAAACTGTGAGGAAAGTTGACCCAATGATTACGTGAAGTCCGTGGAAGCCTGTGGCTATAAAAAATGTTGAACCGTAAATTCCGTCTGAGATAGAGAAGGAGGTTTCTAAGTATTCTGATGCTTGTAGTGCGGTGAAATAAGCTCCTAGGATAATTGTAATAAGCAAGGCCTGGTTTATGTTTTTTCGATTACCCTCTATAAGGCTGTGATGTGCCCATGTAATTGACACTCCGGATGCTAGAAGGACTGATGTGTTTAGTAGGGGTACCTCAAGGGGGTTGAGTGGAATAATACCTGTGGGAGGTCAGCAACCTCCTAAGTCGTGAGTAGGGACTAAGCTTGAGTGGTAAAAGGCTCAGAAGAACCCGGCGAAGAAGAAAACTTCTGAAATGATAAATAGGATTATTCCATATCGGAGGCCTTTTTGGACGATAGGGGTGTGATGGCCTTGGTAGGTTCCTTCTCGTACAATGTCTCGTCATCATTGATACATAGTTAATAAGTTTGTTAACAGTGCAACATATAAAAGGGTGGACGAGTTATAGTGGAACCATATTACTAACCCTGAGGTCAATAGGAGGGCTGAGAGAGCTCCAGTGAGAGGTCATGGGCTTGGGTTAACTATATGATATGCATGTGTTTGGTGGGTCATTAGGTGTTATCATGTAGATATAGGCTTACTAGCAGGGTGAATACGTAAGCTTGAATTAGGGCTACGGCAAACTCTAGAATGGTTAATAGCAGGAGGATAATAAATGTGATAATGGCGGTTGGAGGGCTAATGGAAGTAAGGACTAATGTGGCTCCCCCAATTAGGTGTATTAGTAGGTGTCCTGCAGTGATGTTGGCTGTTAGACGAACTGCGAGGGCTATGGGTTGAATAAATAGGCTAATTGTCTCAATGATAACGAGTATTGGGATTAAGGGGATAGGAGTACCTTGGGGTAGAAAGTGTGCTAGTGACTGTTTTGTCTTGTGTCGGAAGCCTAGGATGACTGCTCCAGCTCAGAGTGGTACGGCTATACCTAAGTTTATAGATAGTTGAGTTGTGGGTGTAAATGTGTGTGGTAGCAGCCCCAGGAGGTTAGTGCTTCCAATAAATATAATTAGGGAGATCAGTATTAGGGATCAGGTTCGTCCTTTTGGGGAGTGAATCATTATTATTTGTTTAGCAATTAGCTTAACGAGTCATTGTTGGAAGGTGTGTAGGCGGTTGCTTATTAGACGATTGGAGGTTGTTATTAGGGTTAGAGGGAACATAATAATGACGATGACAATAGGCAGGCCTACTAAGGAAGGGGTAATGAAAGAGGCGAATAGATTTTCGTTCATTTTGTTTCTCAAGGGTTAATTAGTTTTGGGTATGTTACTTGTTCACTGGAGGGGTTGGAGGGAAAGTTATGTAGGGAAAGCTTTAATTGGATGAGAGTAAAAAGTGTGACAGTGGAGGCTAGTACTGTTGTAAACCATGTGGATGTGTCTAGTTGTGGCATTTCATTGTGGAGATTGCGAGGTCTCTAATTTTAACTTAAAAGGTTAACGCTCTGAGCTTCACAATGGGACTAGATCATTGAGATAGACCAGTTTTCGAAACACTTAAGAGGTACTATTTCAAGTACAATAGGTATGAAGCTGTGATTAGACCCGCAAATCTCTGAGCACTGCCCATAGTATAATCCTGGTCGATTTGATGAAAGAGTCGCTTGATTCAGACGTCCCGGGATTGCGTCAGTTTTAAGGCCTAGCGAGGGTACAGTTCACGAGTGAAGAACATCTTCAGAGGAAATTAACATACGGATAGGTAGTTCCATGGGAAGAACCACTCGATTGTCAACTTCGAGTAATCGTATTTCTCCTGGTTTTAGGTCAGTAGTTGGGATTATGTAGGAGTCAAAGCATAGGTCTTCGTAATCTGTATATTCGTAGCTTCAGTATCATTGATGGCCTATAGTCTTTACTGTTAGCACTGGGTTGTTGATTTCATCTATTATATATAGGATTCGAAGGGATGGGAGGGCAATGAGGATAAGAATTACTGCTGGTAGAATAGTTCAAATGGTTTCTACTTCTTGGGCATCTATCGTGCTTGTATGAGTGAGCTTTGTGGTCAGTATAAGTGTAATAATATACAAGACGAGAGAACTAATAAGGAAGACGATTATTAAGGTATGGTCGTGAAAGTTTATGAGTTCCTCCATGATTGGTGATGTGGCGTCTTGCAGGCCAAGTTGAGAGGGGTAAGCCATTAAGATATATAGATTTTAATCTATAACTTAACTTTGACAAAGTTATGTAATGAATTTACTAATATCTCATTGAGAAAGACATAGAGGTTATGGAGTTGGCTTGAAACCAATTTTAGGGGGTTCGAATCCTTCCTTTCTTATTTAATTTTTACGAAAGTTGGCTCTTCAAATGTGTGGTAAGGAGGGGGGCAGCCGTGAAGTCACTCTAGGTTAGTAGATGGGTAGCTTACTATTAATACTTCTCGTTTAGAAGCGAAGGCTTCTCAGATTATAAAAATTATTACAAGCACTGCTGTGAGTGAGATGAACGATCCTATTGAGGATACGGTATTTCATGTAGTGTATGCGTCTGGATAATCAGAGTAGCGTCGAGGTATACCTGAGAGACCAAGGAAGTGTTGAGGGAAGAAAGTTAAGTTTACTCCTACAAACATGATAGCGAAATGGGCTTTAGCTCATGCATCATCAAGGGTGTAACCAGAAAATAGCGGGAATCAGTGTACAAATCCTGCTATAATGGCAAATACAGCTCCCATAGATAATACGTAGTGGAAGTGAGCTACTACATAGTATGTATCATGAAGAACAATGTCTAGGGAGGAGTTAGATAGTACGATTCCTGTAAGCCCCCCTACAGTGAATAGGAAGATAAAACCTAGGGCTCATAATATTGCGGGAGATCATTTGATATTTCCTCCGTGGAGTGTGGCTAGTCAGCTGAAGACTTTAACTCCAGTGGGAATAGCAATGATTATAGTGGCTGATGTGAAGTAGGCTCGGGTGTCGACATCTAATCCTACTGTAAATATGTGGTGGGCTCAGACGATGAAGCCTAAGAATCCAATAGATATTATTGCTCATACTATTCCTATATAACCGAAGGGTTCTTTTTTTCCAGAGTAGTACGTAACAATATGTGAGATGATGCCAAAGCCTGGGAGGATGAGGATGTAGACTTCAGGGTGTCCGAAGAATCAGAATAGATGTTGGTATAGAATGGGGTCTCCTCCTCCCGCAGGATCAAAGAATGTTGTGTTTAGGTTGCGGTCTGTAAGTAATATGGTAATACCTGCTGCTAGGACTGGTAGGGAGAGAAGTAGTAGGACAGCCGTAATTAGGACTGATCATACAAATAGTGGTGTCTGATATTGTGTTATAGCAGGAGGTTTTATGTTAATGATTGTGGTGATGAAGTTAATGGCCCCGAGGATGGAAGAGACACCAGCTAGATGAAGTGAGAAAATAGTGAGATCCACGGAGGCCCCTGCGTGGGCTAAATTTCCAGCTAGTGGGGGGTACACTGTTCATCCTGTTCCGGCCCCGGCTTCGACTATAGATGAGGCTAAGAGTAGAAGGAAGGAGGGGGGTAAAAGTCAAAAGCTTATGTTATTTATGCGGGGGAATGCCATGTCCGGAGCTCCAATTATTAGGGGGACTAATCAGTTCCCAAACCCGCCAATCATAATTGGTATTACCATGAAGAAGATTATAACAAAGGCGTGGGCCGTGACAACCACATTGTAGATTTGATCATCTCCTAGCAGGGCTCCGGGTTGGCCGAGCTCTGCTCGAATAAGAATGCTAAGGGCTGTACCTACTATCCCTGCCCAAGCACCAAATATTAAGTATAAGGTTCCGATGTCTTTGTGGTTGGTCGAAAAGAGTCAGCGGTTGATGAACATAGGTAAAATGGCTGAGAAAAGCATTAGACTGTAAATCTAAAGACAGAGGTTATAGCCCTCTTTTTGCCAGCCTTAAGGTGATATTCACATCGAATTGCAAATTCGAAGGTGTAGATAACATACTCTACTGAGGCTTCTCCCGCCCCCTTTCTGATAGGCGGGAGAGCTAGATTGAGGCCAGTTTTGGGTGTTTAGCTGTTAACTAAAGTTTCGTAGGTTTGAGTCCTGCCAATCTAGTGAAGGATTTAGCTTAAAATAAAGTAATTGATTTGCACTCATTAGATGTAAGATGAAGGCTTACAATCCTTATTCAGAAGTTAAACTTGAGTGTTTACTGAAGGCTTTGAAGGCCCTCGGACTTATTTATCTTAAACTTCTATGTTGTTAGGGAGGAGAGGGGAAGTGTTAGTGTGGCTAGAATAGCAACTGTTGGTAGGGTGATGAAGTTTTTTGTGCTTGGTTGGTGGGTAAATATTTTGGAGTTATTGTTTGTTGGAAATAGGGTTAGTGAAGTGGAGTAGATTAGGCGTGTGTAGAAGAATAGATTAATTAGGGCTGTGATTGCTATTATTGTGGCTATAATATGATTATAGTTTTTTAATATTTCAGTGATAATGAGTCATTTAGGTAGGAAGCCTGTGAGGGGCGGTAGGCCTCCTATAGATAGTAGAAGGAGGGCTATTAGGGGGAGTATGGTTGGTGTTTTATTTCATAGGAGTGAGGCAGTTTTAATGGACGAAAAGGAGTGGGGCTGTAAGATTAAGAATACAGCTAGTGTCAATATAATATAAATGATAAGGTTGAGTATGGTGAGGGAGGGGTTATAAGGAAGAATAGAGATTATTCATCCTATGTGGGCAATAGAGGAGTAGGCCATGATTTTTCGGGTTTGTGTTTGGTTGAGGCCCCCTCATGCGCCGATTAGTACTGAGGTAAGGGCTGAAATAATTAGGGTCACGGGATCAATGAATTGATAGATTTGGTAGAGGATACATATGGGGGCTAGTTTTTGTCAGGTGAGAAGGAGTAAGCCGGTGTTGAATGGGATTCCTTGGGTTACTTCTGGTAGTCAGGCGTGAAAAGGAGAGAGGCCTAGTTTAATTGCTAGTGAGATAAATGTCAGGGTGGTTGCTAAGTTGTTGGTTTGAGGTTGGGGAAATCAGACTCCTAGTTGTTTGTAATTTAGAATAACGGACAGTAGGAAAATTATTGATGCTGTGGCTTGGGTAATAAAGTATTTAGTTGCCGCTTCTGTAGATCGCGGGTGGGATTTGTTAAGTATGAGGGGGATAATGGCTAGCAAGTTTATTTCTAGGCCAATTCATATAAGAAAGAAACTGGTGCTGAAGATAGTGACTATTGGGCCTGAAAAAATAGTGAAGTAGATGATGAGAAGGGTAAAGGGGTTAATTAGTACGGGAAGGGTTTAAACCAACATTTTCGGGGTATGGGCCCGATAGCTTAGTTAGCTGACCTTACTAATATAGGATATAGTACATAGGTAGTACGTAGAATTTTGAATTCTAAGGCGTAGGTTCAATTCCTATTATTCTAGAAACAAGAGGGTTTGAACCTCTATGATTTACTCTATCAAAGTAACTCTTTTGTCAGACATGTTTCTTTAGGTGTAAGGGGGGATGCTTGCCAGGAAAATTGGTATGGAAATATGTCATGTACATAGTGCTAGAGTTAGGGGTAGGAAGTTCTTTCATAGGAGATGCATTAGTTGGTCATAGCGGAATCGTGGGTAGGAAGCTCGAATTCATAGGAATAAGGAGGTTAGAGCTAGTGTTTTTACTATGAAGTTTGTAGTAAATATTTCTGGATGTAGGGGGTCATGTAAGGGACCTAGAAAGACGATGGTCGACAGTGCGTTTATTAGGATAATGTTGGTGTATTCTGCTATAAAGAATAGTGCGAAGGGGCCGGCGGCGTATTCTACATTGAAGCCTGATACTAGCTCAGATTCTCCTTCTGTCAGGTCAAATGGGGCTCGGTTTGTTTCGGCAAGAGTGGAAATATATCATATTATGGCTAGGGGTCAGGACGTTGCGAGCAATCATAGGGGTTCTTGTGTGATAATGAGGGTTTGGAGGGTGAAAGAGCCGCTTAAGAGGAATACTGAGAGAAGGATAATGGCTATTGTTACTTCATATGAAATTGTTTGGGCTACAGCTCGAAGTGCCCCAAATATGGAGTATTTTGAGTTAGAGGCTCATCCTGATCATAAGATAGAATATACGGAGAGGCTAGAGGTGGCTAGGATAAATAGTATTCCTATATTCATGTTGATCAGGGGTTGGGGTAGGGGAAGGGGGACTCATAAACTGAATGCTAGGGTAAGCGATAGTGTGGGTGCGATAATAAATAGAGATGTTGAGGTGGCTAGGGGGCGAAGGGGTTCCTTGATAAAGAGTTTTATTGCATCCGCGAATGGTTGTAGGATACCAAAGGGGCCTACAATATTAGGTCCTTTGCGTAGTTGTATGTAACCTAAGATTTTTCGTTCCACCAGTGTCAAGAAGGCTATGGCGATTAAGATGGGGAGTAGTAGTATCAAGATATTAATGTAATGCACTATTAGGGAGAGGATTTGAACCTCTGGGAGTAAGGGTTTAAGTCTTATGCAATTTCCGGGCTCTGCCACCCTAATAAACCCTTGTCTTGGGGAGGGTTGTACGGATTTACTTCATTGAGATGTACTCATGAATTGTTTGGGGGCGCTTTTGATAAGGAGGCTCCATTTCTCTTGTCCTTTCGTACTGGGAGAAATCGTAAATAGATAGAAACCGACCTGGATTACTCCGGTCTGAACTCAGATCACGTAGGACTTTAATCGTTGAACAAACGAACCTTTAATAGCTGCTACACCATTGGGATGTCCTGATCCAACATCGAGGTCGTAAACCCTAATTGTCGATATGGACTCTCGAATAGGATTGCGCTGTTATCCCTAGGGTAACTTGGTCCGTTGATCAATTATATTTGGATCAATAAGATTAGAGGTGCCTTGGCTTGTGGGCCTTAGCTGTAATCATTCGGAGGATTTTTTATGCTCCGAGGTCACCCCAACCGAAGTCCTTATCTTATGCCTATATGTTTAAGCCAGTAGGTTGTTGATTGTAGAGGCTAAGAAGTGGGACTAAAGCTCCATAGGGTCTTCTCGTCTTATTATGGTATTCCCGCCTCTTCACGGGAAGGTCAATTTCACTGATCAGAAGTAAAAGACAGTTGAATCCTCGTTTAGCCGTTCATGCTAGTCCCCAATTAAGGAACAAGTGATTATGCTACCTTTGCACGGTCAGGATACCGCGGCCGTTAAACTTAGTCACTGGGCAGGCATTGCCTCTAATACTTTTAATGCTAGAGGTTATGTTTTTGGTAAACAGGCGGGATTCGTGTTTGCCGAGTTCCTTTTACTTCTTTTAATCTTTCCTTTAAGCACACCTGTGTTGGATTAACATGGGGTAATAAGTGAATTAATAGTGAGAGTATGCACTTATATGGATGTTAACTAACAATGGTTATCCGGGTTGTTATATGCTTGTGCAAGGAGAATATTATTCTTGTTACTCATACTAACAGTATCTCATCTATTTATTAATAGATTGACCCAATTGTAATTGCAGGAGGTAGGTGAGATGTTGGGAATTAGATTGATTTAAGTGTTGAGCTTGAACGCTTTCTTTATTGATGGCTGCTTTTAAGCCAACTATGGTTATCAAATATTTTACCTTACTCACTGCTAAAGGTTGTATCCATTCCTAAAGGGCTGTCCCTCTTTAGGCTATATTTTAACCTTGCATTAGGATTCTAGTTTCTTAGGGCAAGATTAAAGTTGAACTAAAATTCTTTATTGGGTAACCAGCAATCACCAAGCTCGTTAGGCTTTTCACCTCTACCTAAAAGTCTTCCCACTATTTTGCCATATAGACGGGTGCACTCATAAAGTTGCTCTTAGGTAGCTCGTTTGGTTTCGGGGTTCCCGACTGCAGGTCTCTTAGCCGGGGGTTTTCTAGTTAGTTCATTATGCAAAAGGTACAAGGGTTTAGCTTTGCTTTTTAGTACTTTTAATTTATCTTTCATCTTTCCCTTGCGGTACTGTTTCTATAGCTCCTCAAATAAGGTTTCTTTCACCAATACTTAAATAAGTAAATGTTTTAGTTAACAGAGTTAAATAGTTTAGTTGATCGAGGTAAGGGCTAGAGTTAGTTCATAATGTCCGGTGGGGAGGGAATCTTCTGGGCGTAGGCCAGATGCTTTATTGGGTTTAAGCTACGTTATGGTTAATCCAAGCACACTTTCCAGTATGCTTACCTTGTTACGACTTGTCTCCTCTCATAGGCTTATTGATTGTTATTAGGTATATAGATCGGCAGCCTAGTTTGAGGAGGGTGACGGGCGGTGTGTACGTACTTCATTGCTCTATTCAACTAAGCTCTCTACTCTTAATTTACTACTAAATCCTCCTTTGTCCTTTAGGTTTCATAAAGGATAGCGTGAATGTTCTTATTAAGAAAATGTAGCCCATTGCTTCCCACCTCATAGGCTACACCTTGACCTAACGTTTTTACGGGTATGCTCTTGCTTACTTTTATCCTTTTTGAAGGTTTGCTGAAGATGGCGGTATATAGGCTGAATTAGCAAGGGGTGGTAAGGTATAACGGGGTTTATCGATTATAGAACAGGCTCCTCTAGGTGGATATAAAGTACCGCCAAGTCCTTTGAGTTTTAAGCTGTGGCTAGTAGTTCTCAGGCAAGTAGTTTTGTTGTTGAACTTCTCAGGTTTATGGCTAAGCATAGTGGGGTATCTAATCCCAGTTTGGGTCTTAGCTATCGTGTATAGATATAATTAGGGTTACTTTCGTCACTGAGTTTAATTCTAACGATGAAATTTCACATATTGGTTAGGTTTTAACCCTATTTCATCTTATTTATAACACGTTTTACGCCGAATATAATTAGTTTGGGTTAATCGTATGACCGCGGTGGCTGGCACGAAATTTACCAACCCTGAAGGGTATGACTAAGTCAAACTTTCGTTTATTGCTTAATTTTTATCACTGCTGAGTCCCGTGGGGGTGTGGCTAGGCAAGGCGTCTTTAGCTATTGTATGTGCTTGATGCCCTCTCCTTAGAGCTTAATAGTAAAGTCCTAGGGATTTGACACTGGTATAAGGAGATTTGCATGTGTAATTCTACCTTCAATTAATTATAAGGCCAGGACCAAACCTTTGTGCCCGTGAAATTAGAAATTTATCTAAGCATCTTCAGTGCTTTGCTTTGTGTTAAGCTACACAGGC